TTTGATTGAATAGTTGACTCAGCTCCTTGTTGTTTGAAGAAACCCTCCACTTCAATTGGTCTTTTTTCACGAAAAGCAGACATGAGATAACAAATCCAGTCTTTCACTAAGATTTCGAATAGCTGTCCCGAATTCAAGTTGATTATGTTTCGCTCCTTCCTCGGAGAAAGACGATCAAACAATTCCCAATCATGGTCCTTGCGGATCGGATCATCCGTATAGGATACAAAAAGAAACTCCAGATCTTTGATACCTTTCTCTTTGAATGAGATCTCAATTCCAGCTACGGTTTTCTTAGATATCTTACAACTAGAATCCCTCTTTTTTCCGATCCGGTTCCTCCACCACCGCGAACCCCAGTTAGATTCAGACATGATACACTTTTTAGTTATTGGGAGAACCCAAGTACTCTCTTTCGGATCCATGAAACAACTCTCAGAGATCTTTTTCCCTTTTGGAAGATACAGGAGCGAAACAATCAACCTATTAATATTGGAAGACCCAAAAGATTCTTCCAATGTATCATTTCTGGGTCCAATGGAATTCATAGGTATAGGAAGAAGCCCCATCAAATAGAGATTTTTTCTTTCGACCATATTTCGATTGTTAATACGATATATAAGGATCGCTACTACAAGCAGTACTACACCTTTGATCGTGAAATATCGATTGCTTGTTGAACCCTGGGAATCGCGTGAAAGTAGGATACTCCAAATCCGTGGGTCGAAGAGTTTCATAAAACGTTCTTGGTGGAAAAAAACGTGAGTGAAAGATCCCACTGAATCGAGTTTGGTCCATGAATCTAACAAATAGCGAGAATTCTTGATCTCTCTCAATATCTCTCTCCATTCGAAGATCCAGAATCGGAATTCATTTCGTTTATTCGTCATATTGATATTGATGCCCCCTAGCATCGGGATATTGTTATTATATTGATTCCTCGTTTTCATATTGATATTGATTCCTCTTATCATATGAATATTGATTCCTCTTATTATATGAATATTGATTGATATTATATTGATTCCTCGTTTTCATATTGATATTGATTCCTCTTATCATATGAATATTGATTCCTCTTATTATATGAATATTGATTGATATTATATTGATTCCTCCTATCATATGGATATTGATATTATATTGATTCCTCCTATCATATGGATATTGATATTATATTGATTCCTCCTAAAGATTTCATTTCAATTGGAATTTGCTTATTTACGATGTATGATGATCCCTGTGTTAAGCATCCATGGCTGAATGGTTAAAGCGCCCAACTCATAATTGGCAAATTCGCGGGTTCAATTCCTGCTGGATGCACGCCAATGGGAACGTTCAATAAGTCTATTGGAATTGGCTCTTTATTTATGGAATTTCATCATCCATACATAACGAATTGATATGGTATATTCATACCATAACATATGAACAGTAAGAACTAGAATTCTTATCAATACTGGAACTCATAGGGAAGAAAATGGATTTATGGATGGAATCAAATATGCAGTATTTACAGACAAAAGTATTCGGTTATTGGGGAACAATCAATATACTTCTAATGTCGAATCAGGATCAACTAGGACAGAAATAAAGCATTGGGTCGAACGCTTCTTTGGTGTCAAGGTAATAGCTATGAATAGTCATCGACTCCCGGGAAAGGGTCGAAGAATGGGACCTATGGGACATACAATGCATTACAGACGTATGATTATTACGCTTCAACCGGGTTATTCTATTCCACCTCTTAGAAAGAAAAGAACTTAAATCAAAATACTTAATAACACGGCGATACATTTATACAAAACTTCTACCCCGAGCACACGCAATGGGGCCGTAGACAGTCAAGTGAAATCCAATCCACGAAAGAATTTGATCTATGGACAGCGTCGTTGTGGTAAAGGTCGTAATGCCAGAGGCATCATTACCGTAAGGCATAGAGGGGGAGGTCATAAGCGTCTATACCGTAAAATCGATTTTCGACGGAATGAAAAAGACATATCTGGTAGAATCGTAACCATAGAATACGACCCTAATCGAAATGCATACATTTGTCTCATACACTATGGGGATGGTGAGAAGAGATATATTTTACATCCCAGAGGGGCTATAATTGGAGATACCATTGTTTCTGGTACAGAAGTTCCTATCTCAATGGGAAATGCCCTACCTTTGAGTGCGGTTTGAACCATTGATTTACGTAATTGGAAGGAACCAATTAGGTTTACGACGAAACCTAGAAATCGATCACGGATCCAATTTGAGTACCTCTACGGGATAGACCTCAACAGAAAACTGAAGAGTAACGGCAGCAAGTGATTGAGTTCAGTAGTTCCTCATATAAAATTATTGACTCTAGAGATATCGTAATATGGAGAAGACAAAATTGTTTGAAGCACCGACAGAACCGGAAGCGCCCCTTGTTTCAAAGAGAGGAGGACGGGTTATTCACATTTCATTTGATGGTCAGAGGCGAATTGAAAGCTAAGCAGTGGTAATTCTACCCCCGGGGGAAAAATAGAGATGTCTCCTACGTTACCCGGAATATGTGGAAGTATCGACGTAATTTCATAGAGTCATTCGGTCTGAATGCTACATGAAGAACATAAGCCAGATGATGGAACGGGGAGACCTAGGATGTAGAAGATCATAACATAACATGAGTGATTCGGCAGATTTGGATTCCTATATATCCACTCATGTGGTACTTCATCATACGATTCATATAAGATCCATCTGTCTAGATATCATCATATACATCCAGAAAGCCGTATGCTTTGGAAGAAGCTTGTACAGTTTGGGAAGGGGTTTTGATTGATCAATAAAGAAGAATCTACTTCAACCGATATGCCCTTAGGCACGGCCATACATAACATAGAAATCACACTTGGAAAGGGTGGACAATTAGCTAGAGCAGCGGGTGCTGTAGCGAAACTGATTGCAAAAGAGGGTAAGTCGGCCACATTAAAATTACCATCTGGGGAGGTCCGTTTGATATCCAAAAACTGCTCAGCAACAGTCGGACAAGTGGGTAATGTTGGGGTGAACCAGAAAAGTTTGGGGAGAGCCGGATCTAAGCGTTGGCTAGGCAAGCGTCCCGTAGTAAGAGGAGTAGTTATGAACCCTGTAGACCATCCCCATGGAGGTGGTGAAGGGAGGGCTCCAATTGGTAGAAAAAAACCCACAACCCCTTGGGGTTATCCTGCGCTTGGAAGAAGAAGTAGAAAAAGGAATAAATATAGCGATAGTTTGATTCTTCGTCGCCGTAATAAATAGGAGAGAAAATCCATTTTATACGTTTTCGTATTAAAGTGAAAGAATTTGACTAAACAAAAAAAGGGAGGAGTTATTCGCTATGACACGCTCAAAAAAAAACAATCCGTTTGTTGCGAATCATTTATTAGCAAAAATTGAAAAGCTCAACATGAAGGGGGAAAAAGAAATAATAGTAACTTGGTCCCGGGCATCTACCATTATACCCACAATGATCGGCCATACAATTGCTATTCATAATGGAAAAGAGCATTTGCCTATTTATATAACAGATCGTATGGTGGGTCACAAATTGGGAGAATTTGCACCTACTCTGAATTCCCCGGGACATGCGAAAACCGATAATAAATCTCGCCGTTAATGTTAATAAAGTGAATATAGGTGCTCATCGTTCATTGGTGGGAGGTGAACCTTATGATAAAGAGGGACCCGGACGTAGAAGTATACGCTTTAGGTCAACATATATGTATGTCTGCGCACAAAGCGCGAAGAGTAATTGATCAGATTCGTGGGCGTTCCTACGAAGAAACACTTATGATACTAGAACTCATGCCTTATCGAGCGTGTTATCCCATTTTGAAATTGGTTTATTCTGCAGCAGCAAATGCTAGTCACAATATGGGTTTCAACGAAACAGATTTAATCATTAGTCAAGCCGAAGTCAACGAGGGTGTTATCGTGAAAAAGTTAAAACCTCGAGCTCGAGGACGTAGTTATCCCATAAAAAGACCCACCTGTCATATAACTATTGTATTGAAAGATACATCTAAAGATCAAGAATATTTCATATGGTTAAGAAAATATGGATGGGTATATAAAGATAAATATACAGATGTTAGAGAGAGGTATCTGCTTATGATAGAGCGGGACAAACTGGAATGGGCTAATGGTGTTTATCTATGTATGATAGAGCCGAGACTAGAATGGGCTAATGGAAATGGAGAAAGCCTGCAATGGCCTAATGAAGAAAGCGAGGATGAGGATGTATGGGACAAAAAATAAATCCACTTGGTTTCAGACTTGGTACAACCCAAAAGCATCATTCCCTTTGGTTTGCACAACCAAAAAGTTATTCCGAGGGTCTCCAAGAAGATCAAAAAATACGGGATTGTATCAAGAATTATGTACAAAAAAATGGGAGAATATCTTCAGGGGTCGAGGGAATTGCACGTATAGAGATTCAAAAAACAATCGATCTGATCCAGGTCATAATCTATATGGGATTCCCAAAATGGTTAATAGAGGGTAAACCACGAGGAATCGAAGAATTACAGATCCATGTACAAAAAGGGTTTAATTCTGTGAACCGAAAACTTAACATTGCTATCACAAGAATTGCAAAACCTTATGGACACCCTAATATTCTTGCAGAATTTATAGCCGAACAATTAAAAAACAGAGTTTCATTTCGAAAGGCAATGAAAAAAGCTATTGAATTAACTGAGAAAGCAGATACAAAAGGAATTCAAGTACAAATTGCAGGACGTATCGACGGAAAAGAAATTGCACGTGTCGAATGGATCAGAGAAGGTAGGGTTCCCCTACAAACCATTCGGGCTAAAATTGATTATTGTTCGTATACAGTTCGAACTATTCATGGGGTATTAGGCATCAAAATTTGGATATTTGCGGACGAGGAATAATGGTCCCTTTGACAATAGTAAAAAAAAAAATATATATATTTTATAGGGAGGTCTATGGACTCAAAACGCCGTAAGAATAATAAGCATCCGCTTATTCGTTTTCTAATTTTACTAACTATCTATGTGGCTCTCCTTCTCTACTTTTACTACATCTATGTAAAGGTATGTCATCGGAGAATAGAAGACTTTTTTCTTTTTGCATTTGTTTGCGCGACGGTTTTTAGAACCTTGCGTGAATCTTATACCTATAGGCAAATTCGAAGGGCTATAATAGAAAAAAAGAATAAAATCAAAGCCCTTTTAACTAATAAAAAAATCGAAGACGTGATTCGGGATTGTTTTTTCGCGGTTGAAACCTTCCTCTATGAGTGTTGTTTTCGACGCGAAAACTTCCGAAACGCCGAGGATCCAGATAATGATCTGGACTTTCGGATTGCCGTTTTTGTTTTTTCAACCTTACTAGTGATTTATTTGTTTCGTTACTAGTGATTTCTTTTTTTAATCAAGTTTCTTTTTATTAACATTG